GGAATAGTGGGTGTTGAGTGTTATCTTTGGGGGTTGTGGTGGAGTGAGGTGGAAATGTTAAGGGTGGTGAGTGGAATAAAATTATATTAGTTAAGGAAACGACAGCTGAGACACATACCCCCTAAAGATAAAAACGTAAACTTCGACTGAGGTGTCAAGCTTTTGTTTTTGGGGTTTGGCAAAGGCAAATTATAAGGGAGTTGTCGAAGGTGGGGGGAGGGGGGGTTTGAGTAAGGATAGCTGCAATCTGAGTTAAAGTGTGGTAAACGTGTATAATTTATTAGATGTATGTCTAACAAGCATGGATTAAATAACACCTTAGTAAGGTTCATGCGGGACTGGAATATGGAACATAGGTGCGGTTAATAATAGCATGTACTAGGAATCAAAGACAGGCGCTGCGGGACTAATTGTGGCGAGACCAGCATTCTGCAATGGGGTCGCGTGCAGACCAGAGATAAAAGATACCAAATGCATGGAGAGCTCCCGTGACTGGTTAATAGGGTGATAGACCCGTGATCCATCGAGATGTCTTATTTAAGGGGAACGTGTGGGCGATCTTGATAAATATGGCCGTGAGGTAAGAACCAGATGTCCATTAGATGCCATTTATAGCTACCCCCAGGACGTATGGGCCCGGGGCGAGGAGGGTAGCACTGCTCGTGCGGGATATTGATTTCACGGAGGATGGTTATCAAGGGACACCTAACTGGCGGGAATATCCGTATTGGCTAGGATTGTTTATGGATGCTCGGTTAAAATGTACTATGTCCGGTAAAGAACTTAATGTACCATGTACGTTAATGGAACTTTTGCCTTGGTTGGTATCTCGGTGGGCGGTACAATTAAGCTTGGAGATTTAGGTGATATGTATTACAGTTGTAGTATTCTAGTAAAGTACCTGCTTATAAGCATGTCTTAAATAAACTTGTTAGTAAATATGTAATTTTATGTCCTATGGACGATAAAACACTTATAGTACTATATAATATCCATGGTGACTAGCAGTAATGCACGAATTACATAGGGGCATATAAGATTAGGTTATACTTAAATTGTACTTTGTGGTTGTGCCCCCTTAGAATACAGAAAGTAGTTTAAATAGAATGCCAGTTTTGGGTATTGGCGGTGGAGTTAGGTGCTTTCTTTCTGAGTTACCCTGGGGAGAGATATCCATTTCCGGTTTACAAGACCGGTGTATTAGTTTATACTACGAGGGCAGGTTCATTTGAGAAGATTATTTTCAGTTAGGGAGACTAGAGGTATTAGAACTAGAATTGTAGTGAAATATATTATGGATGCTACTTGCCCGATTATGATGAAGGGTTGATTTACTGGCTGGCTCCCAATTCAGGTTAGGGTTAGTAGAATTGTGATTAAAAGTCATAGTAGGAATTGGCTGAATGGGCGGAACATTATACTCTGTTGTTTGGATTTGTGGAGTATGGGGATAATAGCTAGGATGAGGATAGATATAAGGAGTGCTAGTACCCCTCCTAATTTGTTTGGGACGGATCGTAGGATTGCATATGCGAATAAGAAATACCATTCTGGTTTAATGTGTGGTGGGGTGCTTAGTGGGTTAGCTGGTGTATAGTTGTCTGGGTCACTTAAAAGGTCAGGTAAGAATAATACTAGTACTATTAGAGTGAGGAGGAGAAGGGTTAAGCCTAGGATGTCTTTGATTGTATAGTAAGGGTGAAAGGGGATTTTGTCGGGGTTGGAGGGAATTCCGCAAGGGTTATTGGATCCTGTTTCGTGTAGGAAAAGTAGGTGGAGGGTTGTAAAGGCTGCAATAATGAAAGGTAGGGTAAAGTGAAGGGTGAAGAATCGTGTAAGTGTTGGGTTGTCAATGGAATACCCACCTCAAACTCACTGAACAATATTAGTCCCAATATATGGAATTGCTGATAATAAGTTTGTAATTACTGTGGCGCCTCAGAATGATATTTGTCCTCATGGGAGTACATAGCCTATAAAGGCTGTTGCTATGACTATGAATAGTAGTGCGATGCCAATATTTCAAGTTTCAATAAGAAGAAATGAGCCGTAATATAACCCTCGGCCTACGTGTAGAAATAGACAAATAAAGAATATAGAGGCACCATTAGCGTGGAGGTAGCGGATAATTCAACCGTAGTTTACGTCTCGGGTGATATGGGCGATTGAGGAGAAGGCAGAGGAGGTGTCTGGTGAGTAGTGTATTGCTAGAAATAAGCCAGTGATAATTTGTAATATTAAACAAGTTGCTAAAAGGGAACCGAAGTTTCATCATGCGGAAATATTTGATGGGGTGGGCAGATCAACAAGGGAGTGATTAATTATTTTTATAATTAGATTAGATTTACGTATAGGGGTCATTGGTGTTTTTATAGTTGAAGTACAACGATGGTTTTTCATATCATTGGTCATGGTTAAAGCCCATGTGAAAACAATGTCATATATTTTATTCTTATTGAGTGTATTATTAATTATGGGTTTTGTGGGTTTTTCTTCTAAGCCTTCTCCTATTTATGGGGGTTTAGCATTGGTTGTTAGTGGTGTAATTGGTTGTATTATTATTTTAAATTATGGTGGCACTTATATAGGTTTAATAATATTTTTAATTTATCTAGGAGGTATGATGGTTGTTTTTGGTTATACTACTGCGATGGCTATTGAGGAATACCCTGAAGCATGAGTTTCAGGGTTTGAGGTGTTGGGTAGTCTTTTGATTGGATTAATAATGGAAGTAGGTTTAATTTTATGGATTTTAGACTATAATGAGTTGGTAGTAGTAATTAATTTGAATAGTATGGGAGATTGGGTGATTTTTGAAGGGGAGGGGCCAGGATTAATTCGTGAGGATTCTATTGGTGCGGGTGCGTTGTATGATTATGGGCGTTGATTGGTGGTAGTTGTTGGTTGAACATTATTTGTTGGTGTATATGTTGTTATTGAAATTACTCGAGGTAATAGGTTATGCTATTAAAAATGGGATTAGGGTAAGAGGGATAAGGAAAGAGAGAAAGTAGAGTTTAATTATGCCTTTTTGGGTTGTTGTGATGATGGAAGTGGTGATATGGGTGTGTGAAATTGTTTTAGGTATTGATTTTTCTAATCAGATTGAGTCTAGTAGAATAAAGGCTAGATTTTGACTTATGATCAGGTTTTGACAAGGAATTATTCGGTGAATTGTAGTAGGAAAATATCCTAATATATTAGAGAATTTGAATACATGTGATGGGATATTTATTTTGAGGTTGTTGGTTATAAGGGTTAGATCTAGGGCTATTAAGAAGCCTAGGGTAGTTACGGATAGGGCTAGGAGTTTTAGGTAATAAGGTATTGTTAATTGGGGGAGTGTGGTGGGAGAAATATTATTGACAATAAGAAATCCTGCGAGTAAACTGCCTACTGTTAGGCGTTTTATTGGATTTAGTAGAGCTGGGTTATTTTCATTGATGTATGTTGAAGTTGAAAAGCGAGGTTGTCCTGTTAGCGTGAGAATGATAGTTCGAGTGCTGTAGGCACTTGTCAGGGAAGTAGCGATGAGGGTAATAGATAGGGCTCAGGCGTTGGTATATGATGTATTTGCGGTTTCAATGATAAGATCTTTGGAATAAAAGCCTGTAAGGAATGGTATTCCTGCAAGTGCTAGGCTACCAATGGTGAGAGAGGTTGAGGTAAGGGGTATTGTTTTAAATAACCCCCCTATTTTTCGAATGTCTTGTTCGTTATTTAGGTTGTGAATAATAGACCCAGAGCAGATGAATAATATAGCTTTGAAGAAGGCATGGGTGCAGATGTGTAGAAATGCTAGGTATGGTTGGTTAATACCAATAGTGACTATTATAAAGCCTAGTTGACTTGAGGTGGAGAAAGCTACAATCTTTTTAATGTCATTTTGTGTTAAAGCGCAGATTGCTATAAATATGGTGGTGACAGCTCCTAGGCATAATGTGAGGCTTTGGATTAGTATATTATTTTCTATCATAGGGTGGAAGCGAATAAGTAGAAATACCCCTGCTACCACTATAGTACTAGAGTGGAGAAGGGCTGAAACTGGGGTTGGACCTTCTATAGCGGAGGGCAACCAAGGGTGAAGGCCAAGTTGAGCTGATTTGCCTGTTGCAGCTAAAAGAATGCCTATTAGTGGTAATAGGTTTGGGCTGGAGTCTAGAATAAATATTTGTTGAAAATCTCATGAGTTGTAATGGAGAAAGAATCAGGTTATGGCTAGAATGAAGCCGATATCACCGATTCGATTGTACAAAATTGCTTGAATTGCTGCCGTGTTGGCGTCTGTTCGAGCGTGCCATCAGCCAATCAGTAGAAAGGATATAATCCCAACACCTTCTCATCCGATGAAAAGTTGGAAAAGATTATTAGCGGTAACTAGGATTAACATGGTAATGAGGAAGATAAGGAGATATTTAAAGAATTGGTTGATGTTTGGATCTGAGCTTATATATCATATTGAGAATTCTATAATACATCAAGTAATAAATAGTGCAATTGGGGTAAATATTATGGAAAAATAATCTAATTTAAAGCTTAATATAATCTCTAGTGATTGAATCGTTATTCAGTGTCAGTTTGAGATAATTGTGTCTTGATCTAGGAGAACATATAGGGTTATAGGGAAGAGGCTAATAATAAAGGTAGTTATTATAATTGTTTTTACGTAATTAGGGTATATATAGTTTTTATTGGGTTTGATAAGGGTAATAATAATTGGGAAGATTAGGGAAGTCAAGGCTAATATAACGATGGAGGTGTGCATTATTATTACTTTTATTTGGAGTTGCACCAATATTTTTGGTTCCTAAGACCAATGGATAACTGTTATCCTTTAAAAGTTGAGATAGCCGTTTTATTAAGTACGGGAGCATGGATTAGCAGTCCTTGCAAGCTTTCTCGGTAAATAAGAAGTAGTAACTTCTATTTTTAGATTCACAATCTAATGTTCTGATTAAACTATATTTACAAGTGGTAAAGCCTATAATAATGCTGGGATTGAGGGATAGGAGAATAATAGGTGATATATGTATAAATATTAGTATGTTTTCTCGCGTGAAGGAGGGTTTTATATTAATAATGTGGGAGGTGAGGGTTCCTCGTTGTGTTGTAACGAGTATATATAGAGAATAAAGGGCAGTAATTAGTATGTTTAGTCCTGTGAGTATGATGGTAACATGTGATCAAGAAAATGAAGTTATTATTACTAATAATTCTCCAATTAGATTAATAGTGGGAGGTAGGGCTAGGTTGGTGAGATTTGCTGCGAATCATCAAAAGGCTATTAGTGGGAGTAGTGTTTGGAGTCCCCGTGAGAGTAATATAATACGGCTATGGGTTCGTTCGTAATTTGAATTTGCTAGACAAAATAGTATAGATGAGGTGAGTCCATGGGCAATTATAAGGACAATAGCGCCAGTAAAGCTTCAGGGGGTTTGAATAAGAGAGGCTATGATTACTAGAGCTATGTGGCTTACAGAGGAATATGCAATAAGTGATTTTAGGTCTGTTTGTCGGAGGCAGGTTGAGCTTGTTATGATCATGCCCCATAGGGATAATATGAGGAAGGGGTATGCTATATATTCTGTTAGTGGGTTGAGAATTGAGGTGAGTCGTATTATACCATAGCCACCTAGTTTTAAAAGCACTGCGGCAAGAACTATTGACCCAGCGATTGGAGCTTCAACGTGGGCTTTGGGAAGTCATAGGTGTAGACCATATAGAGGTATTTTTACTATAAAAGCTATCATGCATGCTAGTCAAGTCAAATTATGAGATCAGGTGGTTGTTAGTTTTTGGGCTGTGAGTGTTAGTAGTGGGATATTCAATGAGCCTAAGTTGTTATGTACAAATAATAATATAATTAGTAGAGGGAGAGAGCCGGTTAAGGTATAAAATAGGAAGTATGTGCTCGCGTTAAGACGTTCTGCTTGATTGCCTCACCGAGTAATAATAATTAAGGTCGGAATGAGGGTGGTTTCAAATAGGATGTAGAATAAGATTAGTTCTGTAGCTATGAAGGTTATGATTAGGGAAATTTGTAGAGAAATTATTATGGATAGGTAAAGCTTTTTTCGTAAAGGACTCTCATTGTGTAGGTGATATTGGCTTGCTATAATTATAAGGGGCAAGAGTCAGGCGGTCAGTATTAGAAGGGGTGTTGTTAATGGGTCGGAAGATAAATAGGTTGAATAGCTAATAAGGTTGTTATTAGTTTGGTGGAAGAATAGAATGGGGATGAGGCTAATAATTAGGCTATGTGTGGTTAAATTAATTCAGATTAAATTGTTTTTGGAAAACCATGTTGTTGGTAGGAGTATAATTGTAGGAAAGACTATTTTTAGCATTGGAGTAGGTTTAAGTTATGAATATAGTCCAGTCCGTATGTATTTGAGATTGAAATCAGTAAAGCAAGGCCTACTGCTGCTTCGCAAGCAGCAAATACTAGTAGGGCAATAGGTATAATATTAGCTAAGGGGAAATGTATGTTGAGTGCTATGAGGGTATTTATGATAAATAGTGAAAGTATTATTCCCTCTAAGCATAATAGGGATGACATTAGATGTGAGCGATAGATTAATATGCCTAGGAGTGAGGTAATAAATGCTAATATAATATTTATGTAAATAATGGGCATTTGGTTAGTATGATTATCATAATTTAATGAGTCGAAATCATTTGTTTTACTTAAACTACTTACCAATTCGATTCATTCTAACCCCTTTTGAGTTCACTCATAGGCTAAGCTGAGGGTTAGGATAACAATTAGTATAATTGATGATTTAAATATTATGGGAAGGCTTGTTGTTTGTAGGGCTCATGGCAAGGGTAATAGTAGGGCGATTTCTAGGTCAAATAGTAGGAAAGTGATAGCGACTAGAAAAAATTTTATGGAAAAGGGAATGCGAGCAGAGTTCAGTGGATCAAATCCACATTCGTAGGGGTTGATTTTTTCTGCATAGGGGTTAAGTTGGGGTAATCAGAATATAATAATTATTAGTAAGAGGGTTAGAAGGGTATTAATTGTTAGGGCTAATACTAGGTTAATTATTCTTTTTCGAATGTTGTCGAAACTAGCTGATTGGAAGTCGGCCGTACTGGTTATACTAAAAGAATAGGAACCTCATCAGTAAATGGAAATATAGAGAAAGAGTCATACAACATCTACGAAGTGTCAATATCAAGCAGCGGCTTCAAAGCCAAAGTGGTGATTTGATGTAAAGTGATATAATAATTGGCGAACAAGGCAAACGGTAAGGAATGTAGATCCGATGATAACATGAAGTCCGTGAAAGCCGGTGGCAACAAAGAATGTTGAGCCGTAAATGCCGTCGGAGATAGTAAAAGGTGCTTCATAGTACTCTGAGATTTGTAGTAGGGTAAAGTAAACACCTAATAAAATTGTAATTAATAGGGCTTGGATTATTTGTTTTCGATTGTTTTCTATTAAGCTGTGATGAGCTCAAGTGATTGTAACTCCTGATGCGAGTAATACAGAAGTATTTAGTAGGGGTACTTCTAGGGGATTTAAGGGAGTAATACCTGTTGGTGGTCAGTGTCCTCCTAGGTATGGAGTAGGAGCAAGGCTTGAATGATAAAATGCTCAGAAAAAGCCAGCAAAGAAGAAAACCTCTGAAATGATAAATAAAATTATTCCATAGCGAAGACCCTTTTGAACTGGTATTGTATGGTGACCTTGATAGGTGCTTTCTCGGACAATATCACGTCATCATTGATATATAGTTAATGTATTGGTTAGTAAGCCTAGTACTAGCAGGGTTGAAGAATAAAAGTGGAATCATATAATTAGACCAGAGGTTATTAGGAGAGCTGAGAGGGCTCCTGTTAGTGGTCATGGGCTGGGTTTGACTATGTGATAAGGGTGGGTTTGGTGTGTCATTAAGTATTATCATGTAGATAAAGGCTTACTAAGAGTGTAAAAACGTAGGCCTGGATTAGGGCAACTGCTATTTCTAGGATTGTTAATAATACTAGGAGTACTAAAGTCAGTGAGGTTGCAAGGAAACTAGCAGTTAATAGTGCTAGTGTAGCACTTCCGATTAGGTGTATTAGTAGGTGTCCTGCTGTGATGTTGGCGGTCAGGCGTACGGCTAGGGCTATTGGTTGAATAAATAAGCTAATAGTTTCGATAACTACTAATATGGGAATAAGAGGTGTAGGTGTGCCTTGTGGTAAAAAGTGAGCTAGGGAGTTTTTGGTTTTGAAGCGAAGACCTGTAATTACTGTACCTGCTCACAGGGGAATTGCTATAGCTAGATTTATGGACAGTTGAGTGGTGGGGGTAAATGAGTGGGGTAAGAGTCCTAGAAGATTTGTTGTAGCAATAAAAATAATTAGGGACATGAGTATTAGGGATCAGGTTTGTCCTTTGGCATTGTGAATTATTATTATTTGTTTTATAATTAGTTGGATTAGATTTTGTTGGATAGTAATTAGTCGATTACTAATAAGGTGCTTGGAGGTTGGAAATAATAATGTAGGGAATAGAATGATAGGTACTACAGCGGGTAAGCCTAGGAGCGTTGGGGTTATAAATGGGGTAAATAAATTTTCGTTCATTTCAGTTGTCAAGAGTTATTAAATACCTGTGTATTAGAAACTTCTTTTTGTAGGGGGGAAAAATGGTAGTTTGTGTTTAGTAGTTTTAATTGTATAATAAGATATAATGCAGGTAGCATGGTTATAATGGTAATAAACCATGTAGATGTATTTAGTTGAGGCATTTCACTGCAGAGAAGAGGTTTTTCTCGATCTTTAACTTAAAAGGTTAATGCTGTGGCAGCTATACAGTGAATTTTGATATTTTAAGAGGTAAATTAAGTAGTGTGTTTTAGTATATTTATAGAGTGAATACGGGTCCTATTTCAAAAATTTTTAATGGAATTAATTCTGCGACAATTGGTATGAAGCTGTGATTAGCACCGCAGATTTCGGAGCATTGTCCGTAGTAGACACCTGGTCGTATAGCAGTAAATGTGGTCTGGTTTAAGCGCCCGGGAATTGCATCTGTTTTTAGACCCAATGAGGGGATGGTCCATGAATGTAGAACGTCTTGGGATGTAATTATTATGCGAACAGGAGCTTCAATTGGAAGTACTACTCGGTTATCAACTTCTAGGAGTCGAAGATCCCCTGGGTTTAAGAATAGTGGGGGAAGTATATAGGAATTAAAGATTAAGCCCCCGTAATCTGTATATTCATAAGTTCAGTACCATTGATGCCCAATTGATTTGATAGTGAATGATGGGTTGTTAACCTCATCTGTTAAGTAGAGAATACGTAGGGATGGGAGGGCAATTAAGATTAGGATAATTGCTGGTAGAATAGTTCAAATAGTTTCTATTTCTTGAGCATCTGTGATATTAGTATTAGTTAGTTTTGTTGTGAGTACTGATGACAATACATATAATACCAAAAAGCTAATTAGAGACACAATTATAAAGACGTGGTCGTGAAAGGCAATTAGTTCTTCTATGATGGGGGATGTGGCATCTTGTAGGCCTAGCTGAACTGGGTGAGGCATGTAAGATATATAGGGTGTATCCTATAATTTAGCTTTGACAAAGCTATGAAATGATTTTTCTAATATCTCATTGAAAAAGTTATAGGGGTTATAGGATTGGCTTGAAACCAGTTTCAGGAGGTTCGATTCCTTCCTTTTTTATTTTACTTTGATGAATGTTGGTTCATCAAATGTATGATATGGTGGTGGGGAGCCATGTAATCACTCTAGATTAGACGTAGGTTGTTCGATTAGTAGAACCTTGCGTTTCGAGGCAAAAGCTTCTCAGATTATATAGACTATTAGTAGTATAGCTACTAGAGAAATAAAGGAGCCTATGGATGATACAATATTTCATGTGGTGTAGGCATCAGGGTAATCAGAATAGCGTCGGGGTATTCCGGATAAGCCAAGAAAGTGTTGTGGGAAGAAGGTTAAATTTACGCCTACAAATATGATAATAAAATGTGCTTTGGCACAGACTTGGTCTAGGGTATAGCCTGAGAATAGGGGGAATCAGTGAATAAAGCCTCCCATAATAGCAAACACAGCTCCTATAGATAAGACGTAGTGGAAATGAGCTACAACATAGTATGTATCATGTAGTACGATATCTAGTGATGAGTTTGCTAGTACAATACCGGTTAAGCCTCCTACGGTAAAAAGGAAAATAAAGCCTAGGGCTCAGAGTATTGCTGGAGATCACTTGATATTTCCTCCGTGTAGCGTAGCGAGTCAGCTAAATACTTTAACGCCAGTTGGAATTGCAATAATTATAGTAGCAGAGGTAAAATAGGCTCGTGTATCTACGTCTATTCCAACAGTAAATATGTGGTGGGCTCATACGATAAAACCTAAAAATCCAATTGATACTATAGCTCAGACTATGCCTATATACCCGAAAGGTTCTTTTTTTCCAGAATAATATGTTACAATGTGTGAAATTATTCCAAAGCCAGGTAAAATAAGAATATAGACTTCAGGGTGGCCAAAAAATCAGAATAGGTGTTGATATAAGATCGGGTCTCCCCCTCCAGCAGGGTCAAAGAAAGTAGTGTTGAGGTTACGGTCTGTTAATAGTATTGTAATACCAGCAGCTAATACAGGTAGGGATAAGAGTAATAGGACTGCTGTAATTAGAACTGATCAAACAAAGAGGGGGGTTTGATATTGAGATATAGCAGGGGGTTTTATATTAATAATAGTTGTGATAAAATTAATAGCCCCTAAGATAGAAGAAATACCTGCTAGGTGTAGTGAGAAAATAGTTAAATCTACAGAGGCTCCTGGGTGAGAGAAGTTCCCTGCTAGAGGCGGGTAGACTGTTCAGCCTGTCCCGGCGCCAGCCTCTACTATGGCTGATGCAATAAGAAGTAGGAAAGATGGTGGAAGAAGTCAGAAGCTTATATTATTTAGACGAGGAAATGCTATGTCAGGAGCGCCAATTATTAGGGGTACTAGTCAATTTCCGAAACCTCCAATTATAATAGGTATAACTATAAAGAAGATTATGACAAATGCATGGGCTGTAACGATAACATTATAAATGTGATCATTGCCTAATAGGTTGCCGGGTTGGCCTAACTCAGCTCGAATAAGGAGACTTATAGCCATACCTATGGTTCCGGCCCATGCGCCAAATAATAAGTATAGAGTTCCAATATCTTTATGATTTGTAGAGAATAGTCAGCGGTTAATGAGCATAGGTAAAATGGCTGAGTAGGCATTAGGCTGTAAACCTAAGGACAGAGGTTTAGCCCTCTTTTTACCAGCCCCGAGGTGATTTTCATGTTGAATTGCAAATTCAAAGGAGCAGCTTAATACTTCTGCCGGGGCTTCTCCCGCCTTTTTTCCCTGCGGCGGGAGAAGTAGATCAAAGCCAGTTGGTTAGGGTATTTAGCTGTTAACTAAGTTTTTGTGGGTTTGAATCCCATTGATCTAGTAAGGGCTTAGCTTAATTAAAGTGATTGATTTGCGTTCAGTTGATGTGGAATAGAGCTCTGCAGTCCTTATTATGTTCAGAAAATTAAGTGTTTTTAACTTACTAAAAGCTTTGAAGGCTTTTGGTCTAGTTTAACCCTAAATTTCTAGAATATAGTTAAGATTGTTGGGGATATTGGTAAGAGAAGAGTTGTGAGGATGATGAGCGGGGGTATCAGGGGTATGGGTTTTGTATTTTCGAATTGTCATTTTATTTTTGTATTATTAGATGTGGGAAGTAGTGTTATAGAAGTAGTATAAATTAGGCGTAGGTAGAAATACAGGTTGAGCAGGGTTATAATAACTATGACAGAGGGCATAATAAAGTTATTATTTTTTGTGAGTTCTTGAATAGTAATTCATTTGGGTAGGAAGCCGGTTAGTGGGGGTAGACCTCCTATTGATAGAAGGGTAATTGATATTAGTGGTATTAATCAGGTTAGTTTATTTCAGGCGCGTGATAGTATTAGAGTTGTAGTATTTGAGCTCAGGTTTAGGGTTATAAATGCGGTGCTTGTTATGATAATATATACAAGTAGGTAGAAGACTGTAATGTTTGGATTATATACTAGTGTTATTATTATTCAGCCTATGTGTGTAATTGAAGAATATGCTAGGATTTTACGTAGTTGTGTTTGGTTAAGGCCTCCTCAGCTGCCTGCTATAATGGATAGGGTTGACAAGGTCATTAGAATGTTTGTGTTAATTGATGGGTAAATCTGATATATAATTATGATAGGAGCTAGTTTTTGTCATGTAAGGAGAAGTAATCCAGGAATTAAGGGTGTTCCTTGGGTGACTTCTGGAAGTCAGAAGTGGAAGGGGGTTATTCCTAATTTTATAGCCAGTGCTATTATCATAATTAAGGATATTAGTTGATTAGGGTTATTTATTATGATTCACTGTCCTGGGAATAAATTATTTAATGTAATTGCTATTATAAGAATTATGGACGCGGTGGATTGTATGAGGAAATATTTGGTGGCAGCTTCTGTGGAGCGAGGGTTCGCTTTTTTAATTAAGATAGAGGTGAAAGCTAGTATATTTATCTCTAGGCCCGCTCAGGCAAGGAATCAGTGGGAGCTTAGTGATGTAATAAGGGTACCTATGATTATTGTAGAGTAAATAACGAGTTGAGCTAATGGGTTAATTAGTACGGGAAGGGTATAACCAACATTTTCGGGGTATGGGCCCGATAGCTTATTTAGCTGACCTTACTTTAGAATGGGGTGTGATAGGTAGCACGGAGGAATTTGAATTCTCAGGGGTAGGTTCGACACCTATAATTCTAGAAATAAGAGGGTTAAATTCCTCTATTATTTACTCTATCAAAGTAACTCTTTTATCAGACATATTTCTAGTTTTGAGGGGGGATGCCAGAGATTACAATAGGGGTTGAGATATATCATATGAGGAGTGCTAGTGTAAGAGGGAGAAAATTCTTTCATAGTAAATGTATAAGTTGGTCATAGCGGAATCGAGGGTAGGTTGCTCGAATTCATAGGAATATGGAGGTTAATAGTAGGGTTTTTGTAACGAAGCATACTGTAAATAATTCTGGTGAATGGGTGGGATATAATGTCCCTAGAAAAATTATAGTTGTTAGGGCATTTATTATAATAATATTTATGTATTCGGCTATGAAGAAGAGGGCAAATGGGCCTGCAGCATATTCAATATTAAAGCCCGATACTAGCTCTGATTCCCCTTCTGTGAGGTCAAAGGGAGCTCGGTTGGTTTCTGCCAGTGTTGAGGTGAATCATATTATGGCCAGAGGTCATGATGGTAGGAGAAGTCAGATATACTCTTGTGTTGTAATAAGTGCATGGAGATTGAATGAGCCACTTATTAGTAAAACTGATAATATAATGATGGTGAGGGTTACTTCGTATGAAATTGTTTGGGCAACTGCTCGTAGTGCTCCGATTAATGCGTAGTTTGAGTTTGATGCTCATCCTGATCATAAGATAGAATAAACAGCTAGGCTAGATGTAGCTAGAATAAACAGGAGTCCTAGGTTGAGGTTAATTAGGGAATTAGGTATGGGTAGGGGTACTCATAGGAGAAGGGCAATGGAAAAGGCTAGTACTGGTGCAATAATATATAGAGTAGTGGTGGAGGTTGAAGGTTTTATGGGTTCTTTGGTGAAGAGTTTTATTGCATCAGCAAAGGGCTGTAGTAATCCATAGGGGCCTACGATATTAGGTCCTTTACGTAGTTGTATATAGCCTAGTAGTTTTCGTTCAGTAAGTGTAAGAAATGCCATGGCAGCGATAATGGGTAGAGTAATAAGTAGAAGATTTACTGTAAACATAATGTTAAGAAGAGGAGTTGAACCTCTGATTATAAAGTCTTAAATTTTATGCAATTGCCGGGCTCTGCCATCTTAACAATCCCTGTTCTTGGGTTGTGTGTGTGCGGTTTTTGCTAAATTGAGATTATGTCATTTATGAAAGGAGGGCGCTTTATGAAGTGGGCCCCATTTCTCTTGTCCTTTCGTACAGGGAGAAATGCGAAATAGATAGAAACCGACCTGGATTTCTCCGGTCTGAACTCAGATCACGTAGGACTATTAATCGTTGAACAAACGAACCCTTGATAGCTGCTGCACCATTAGGATGTCCTGATCCAACATCGAGGTCGTAAACCCTATTGTCGATATGGACTCTGGAATAGGATTGCGCTGTTATCCCTGGGGTAACTTGTTCCGTTGGTCAAGTTATTGGATCAATTATAAAATATTAAGTCGCTTTGACTAGTGTAGTCTTGGCGTGGTTTAATTCGGAGGTTTAATTATGCTCCGAGGTCACCCCAACCAAAATTTCTAATGCAGGGGTGGGGTGTGTTAGACCCGTAGGTTTGTATTAATTTTGGTTGCATTAGTAGATTGAAGCTCCACAGGGTCTTCTCGTCTTATTGTCGTATGCCCGCCTCTTCACGGGTAGGTCAATTTCACTGGTTGGAAGTAAGAGACAGTTAAACCCTCGTGTTGCCATTCATACAAGTCCCTATTTAAAGAACAAGTGATTATGCTACCTTTGCACGGTCAGGGTACCGCGGCCGTTAAACAGATGTCACTGGGCAGGCAGTGCCTCTAATACTAGTAATGCTAGAGGTGATGTTTTTGGTAAACAGGCGGGGTTAAGTTTGCCGAGTTCCTTTTACTTATTTTAACCTTTCCTTGGAAGCATGCCTGTGTTGGGTTAACAGTTTATGTAATACTGGCTTGGTTGTGATTATTAGAATTGAACTGTTAAGTATCGGTGAAGTTTTCGGTCTGATTTAGGCTTATGCATAGGAGAATTTATTCATGTTACTAATACTAGCATTATTGCTTCTATAAAATGATAGATTAATCCAATGTAATGTAAGGAGTTCAGTAAGATGTCTGGTATTTTTTAGGCAGTTAGTGTTGAGCTTGAACGCTTTCTTAATTGATGGCTGCTTTTAGGCCGACTATGGATTTAGAATTTTTTACTCTCTGTATAAGGTTTTTTCCTAGTGTCTAAAGAGCTGTCCCTCTTTAGACTAACAATTAAGTTTACAGGGGGATTGATGGTTCTGTGGGTAAGCTTAAGGTTGAACTAAGATTCTATCTTGGATAACCAGCTATCTCCAGACTCGATAGGTGTATCACCTCTACCCAGAAATCTTCCCACTATTTTGCTACATAGACGGGTGCGCTCTTTCAGCTGTTTTTGGGTAGCTCGTCTGGTTTCGGGGTACTTGACTTCAGTTCTCTTTGCGAAGTGATCTCTAGCTAATTCATTATGCAGAAGGTATAGGGGTGAGTCCTTGCTATTTTGTACTTAATTATTTTTTTTTCATCTTTCCCTTGCGGTACTGTATCTATGGCGCCAGAATAAATTTCTATCACCTATACTTTTATATTTGTAAATGGTTTAATATGAAAATGTTAGTTTGGTAGTAGTGTTGGTTAGTTTAGGGCTAGCATTGGTTCAAGGCAATCGGATAATGTTGATATCTTCCGGGTGTAAGCTGGATGCTTTATGTTGAGCTATGCCTTGGTTTATCCAAGTGCACCTTCCAGTACACTTACCGTGTTACGACTTATCTCCTCTATATAATTATTGAAGCATTTAGTTAAGTTATTTCTTAAATATATTTGAGGAGAGTGACGGGCGGTGTGTGCGTGCTTCATGGCCTTATTCAACTAAGCACTCTGCTCTTAGTTTACTACTAAATCCTCCTTGGACTCTCAGGTTTCATAAGAGCTGTCGTATGATTTTCTGGGGTAGAAAATGTAGCCCATTTCTCCCAACTCATAAGCTACACCTTGACCTAACGTTTTTGCGTGGGCATTTGTGCTTACTTTACATCTCTTGTTGAGGTTTGCTGAAGATGGCGGTATATAGGCTAAGCGAGAGGTGGTAAGGTTGATCGGGGTTTATCGATTATAGAACAGGCTCCTCTAGGTGGGTATGAAGCACCGCCAAGTCCTTTGAATTTTAAGCTGTTGCTTGTAGTGTTCTGGCGAATAGTCTTGTTGTTTTGACTATTAAAGTTTAGGGCTAAGCATAGTGGGGTATCTAATCCCAGTTTGAGTCTTAGCTATTGTGTGTTCAGGTATTTTAAAGCCACTTTCGTAGTCTATTTTACATTGGCTAGGATTTTACAGTTTAGGAATAGTTTAGCTTTATTTAGTTGAGTTTTTCTAAAACACCCTTTACGCCGGTGTCTATTAGCTCGGGTCAATCGTATGGCCGCGGTGGCTGGCACGAAATTGACCAACCCTATAATAGCATAGCTTAGTTAAACTTTCGTTTATTGCTAAATATCAGTCACTGCTGTTTCCCGTGGGGGTGTGGCTAGGCAAAGTGTCTTGAGCTGCATTGAGCGTGCTTGATACTCACTCCTTTTAATCATTGTGATTTGTAGGGTGTCTTCACCGGGGCGGGGATGCTTGCATGTGTAATCTTGCTAGAAGCTAGTAGAAAGGCCGGGACCAAACCTGTTTGTTTATGGGGTTTGTAGGTCCGTCTAGACATTTTCAGTGTCTTGCTTTGGGTATATTAAGCTACATAAAC